AATAAGATGTCTGAAAAAGAGTTACTTTGATAGAGTAAAGAATGTGCCACAATACCACTCTTATTAACTAGAATGACTATATGTCATCACCATTAAAATCAAAATTTAATGTGCCACAAACACCGCTAGTTAAAAAGATAAGCTAATCTTACCAAGCTTACGGGTTCATACCCCGTCCATAGAGACAAACTCTTCTTTTTAATCTTATCCCCGCATAACTTTTTAATGTTTTTTGTATTAATAATAAGAGTCCTTATCATAAGCTCTTCTTCGTCCTGATTTTCTTTCTGACTAGCACTAGAAATAAACACCCTAGCTTTTTTATCTATAATCTCAACTTTTAATAAAGAAACCACAGAAAGAAGAATACTCTACTTTCTTCCACAAGCCTTAGCTTCATCACTTTTCTTATTCTCATCCATAATATTCTCCCTCAGAGCTTCCAACACCACCCAAACGTTTTCAATATCTATCGTATTTATATCTATAATTCTAAAACTAGGAGGAGCCCCCCTCCATCAATGATTCCCGAAGGTAGCCCAAATTTTAACACTACCCTTTAATTCCATTCTAATAACAATTCAAAAAATCCCACCTCTCATTATTCTATCAAGAACATCCCATCCCACTATTATCATTAATAGAGCTATTGTTACATCTGCAGCTTTAGGTTCTCTAGGTGGTTTATCACAAACAAACATTAAATCTATCTTAGCTTTCTCTTCAATCTCACACCTAGCCTGAATACTGGCATCCCTATCTTTTAATAATACATTCTGACAATCATACCTTCTCATCTATTCCTCAATCCTAGTCTCAATTATCTTAGTCCTAAATCTCAAAAAAATCAATACCATCAACCAAACTTTCCTCCTTAACCTAAACCCCATAACAAAAACTCTTATTATTTTACTTCTCCTATCATTAGGGGGAATACCCCCACTCACAGGCTTTCTTCCCAAATGAATAATTATTATAAACCATTCATCTAATCTAATTCTCCTAACTCTTATCTCCTCTGCTCTATTAAACCTTTTTTTTTACCTTCGCATCTCCTACTCAATAATTTTCTCCCATTCCTCTTCACCCATTATTCAATTCCACTTAACACCACACTCCCTCACCCCACTATTCATTTTTAACATCACATTTCTCTCAACCCTCCTACCTGTTCTTATTATTCTTACCAACCTATAAAGACTTAAGTTAACAAAACTAAAAGCCTTCAAAGCTTAAAATATCTTCATCTGAGATAGCCTTTAAGCCTGAGCCAATAAGCGTCAACAAACTTGCAATTTATCATTTTAACTAAAATATCAAGCTATAGTAAGAAGAAAACCCTATAAATAGATTTACAATCCATCACCTTAATCAGCCACCTTACCGCGATGAATATACTCTACAAACCACAAAGACATTGGCACAATATACCTCCTACTCGGAATATGAGCAGCTATAGCCGGTACAGCTCTAAGTCTATTAATCCGAGCTGAACTAGCCCAACCAGGCTCTTTAATCGGAGATGATCAAATCTATAACGTTATCGTAACAGCCCACGCTTTCGTAATAATCTTCTTTATAGTTATACCCACTATAATTGGTGGTTTTGGTAACTGATTAATTCCCTTAATAATTAGAGCCCCAGATATAGCATTCCCACGACTCAATAATCTAAGCTTCTGACTACTCCCGCCATCCTTTATTCTCCTAATAAGCTCCGCCATAGTCGAAGCCGGGGCCGGAACCGGCTGAACAGTCTACCCCCCTTTATCAGCAGGAGAAGCCCACATAGGAGCCTCAGTTGACCTCACCATTTTCTCTCTTCACCTCGCTGGTGTCTCCTCAATCCTAGGCTCCATTAACTTCATCACCACTATTATCAATATACGACCAAGAGGAATATTAATAGAACGAATTCCACTATTCATTTGATCTGTTAAAATTACAGCAATTCTACTCCTTCTATCTCTTCCAGTCTTGGCTGGCGCCATCACAATACTCCTTACCGACCGTAACTTTAACACCAGTTTCTTTGACCCAGCAGGAGGAGGTGACCCTATCCTATACCAACACTTATTTTGGTTCTTTGGCCACCCTGAAGTCTACATTTTAATCCTCCCAGGATTCGGCATAATCTCCCACATTGTCAGACACTACTCAGGAAAAAAAGAACCTTTTGGCACCCTAGGCATAATCTACGCTATATTAGCAATTGGTTTCCTAGGTTTTGTAGTTTGGGCCCACCATATATTTACTGTAGGAATAGATGTAGACACACGAGCCTACTTCACCGCAGCAACAATAATTATTGCAATTCCAACAGGAATTAAAATTTTCAGCTGACTAGCCACTCTCCATGGTTCAGCCATTTACTTTGACACCCCAATCCTATGAGCACTAGGATTCATCTTCCTATTCACAATTGGGGGCCTAACAGGTGTGGTTCTAGCCAATTCCTCTATAGACATCATCCTCCATGATACATATTATGTCGTCGCCCACTTCCATTACGTCTTATCAATGGGAGCTGTTTTTGCCATTATAGCAGGCGTTGTTCACTGATTCCCCTTATTCTTTGGAAGAACCATAAACCCAACACTTCTAAAAATCCAATTTTTCTCAACTTTCATTGGCGTAAACGTAACCTTCTTCCCTCAACATTTCTTAGGCCTAAGTGGCATACCACGACGATATTCCGATTTCCCAGACGCATACCTACTATGAAACATGGTCTCATCATTAGGTTCCATCCTTTCTTTCTTAGCTGCCATCGGCATACTCTTAATTTTCTGAGATGCAATCTCTATCCAACGCCCCCTCACCCTCCAACTCTACTCCCCCTCCTCATCAGAATGACAACAAAATCTCCCACCAGAAGACCATACTTTTAACCAACTAGCCCTCATAATCTCCTAACTTATGGCAACAATAAACAACTTATCTTTCCAAGACAGAGCCTCCCCTCTTATAGAACAACTAATTTTTTTCCATGACCATACCATAATTATCCTAATTCTAATCACAATTTTAATTTCCTACACCATTAGCAACATTCTTCTCAACTCCCTACTCAACCGCCTTCTCCTAGAAGGGCAAGAAATCGAAACCTTCTGAACCCTAACCCCAGCCATCCTTCTAATTTTTATTGCTTTTCCTTCCCTTCGCCTCTTATACCTAATCGATGAAACCATCGACCCAGAGCTAACCCTAAAAATCATTGCCCATCAATGATATTGATCCTACGAATATTCCGACTTCCCATCAACAGAATTTGACTCCTACATACTACCCTATGAAAACTCAAACCAATTTCGCCTTTTAGATGTAGACAATCGCACCATTCTTCCAAGAAACCTTCCCATCCGTTTTCTTGTTACATCAGATGACGTTATCCACTCATGAGCCATCCCCTCACTTGGCTTAAAAATAGATGCTATTCCAGGCCGAATAAATCAGCTCTTCACACTTATTAAACGACCTGGTCTATTTTTCGGTCAATGCTCCGAAATTTGTGGGGCTAATCACAGCTTCATACCTATTGTAATCGAAAGAGTACCCACAAAAACTTTCATCAACTGATCAAACACATCATTAGATGGCCGAAACTCCTAAGCAATGGTCTCTTAAACCAAATCATGATATATTTATCTCTAATGAAAAAACTAGTTAATAACATAACATAAAGCTGTCAGCTTCAAATAATCCATTATGGATGTTTTTTAATCCCTCAAATATCACCACTCAATTGAAGCTTCCTAATAATCTCTACAATTATTCTTATTGGCATAAGACTAACTCTAACTTCCTTTATCCATTACTCAAAAATCTCCCAAAACACAAACCCTATCAAAACCCAAAACCCATTATGAAAATGATAACAAACTTATTCTCTATCTTTGACCCCTCCTCTCCACCATTCTTCTCCACAAACTGACTCTCAATAACCATTCCAGCCATTATTATCCCTCAGACCCTATGAATTAAAAACAACAAAAACATATCACTAATCACAAAAATCCTCACAACTCTTCACCACGAAACAACCATCCTCATAAAACCACAATCTCACCCTGGAACCTCTCTCTTTCTCATCACAATCCTTTGATTCATCCTTTTCAATAATCTTTTAGGACTTCTCCCATTCGTTTTCACCGCAACCAGCCATCTAATTATCTCTATTTCAATAGCCCTCCCTATGTGAATCACCATAATATTACTCGGTTGAATTAAAAACTCAACTCACATACTCTCTCACTTAGTTCCTCTAGGAACTCCTACTTACCTAGCCCCCTTCATAATCTGCGTAGAAACAATCAGTAATCTAATCCGCCCAATCACCCTGTCAGTCCGCCTATCAGCAAACATAATCGCAGGCCACCTTATTCTAACTCTCTTAAGAAGTTGCTTCTCACTATCCCCACTCATAAATATATCCCTCCTAGCCCCAGAAATAGCTATCATCACTCTTGAATCAGCAGTAGCCATCATCCAAGCATATGTATTCATAATCCTCCTAACCCTATACTCAACCGAAATCCACTAACATATGTCTAAGCAAACACACCCTTTCCACATAGTAAACTCCAGCCCATGACCCTTAACAGCCGCAATCGGCTCTCTCTCAATCACCACAGGTATAATTAAATGATTCCACCTAAATTCAATAACCCTATTTTCACTAGGACTTCTAATCCTATTAATCACTGCTCTCCAATGATGACGAGACACTATTCGTGAGTCGACTTTCCAAGGACATCACACACTACGAGTAATAACAGGCCTTCGAGTAGGAATAATCCTTTTCATCATCTCAGAAATTCTTTTCTTCATCTCATTTTTCTGAGCTTTCTTTCACAGAAGTCTAACCCCTAACATTGAGCTAGGAACCCTATGACCGCCAAAGAGAATCTCTCCATTCAATCCCCTTCACATTCCCCTCCTAAACACAGCCATCCTCCTAGCATCCGGAGTCACAGTAACCTGAGCACACCATAACCTCCTAAACAACAATATTAATATAACATCCAAAGCCCTACTTACCACTCTAATTCTAGGCCTCTACTTTACCCTCCTCCAAGCATGAGAATACTACGAAGCTCCATTCTCCATCTCTGACAGAGCATTCGGAACCACTTTCTTTGTATCAACTGGATTCCACGGCCTACATGTAATCATTGGCTCAACTTTCTTAGCCACTACTCTCTCACGAAACATACTTAACCACCTTTCAGCCCAACATCATTTCGGGTTCGAAGCAGCAGCCTGATATTGACACTTCGTGGACGTAGTATGACTCTTTTTATACACATCTATCTACTGATGAGGCTCTTATTTGTTGAGTATCTATAGTACAAATGACTTCCAATCATTTAGATAAAGCTAACCTTTAAACAAATAATTCATCTCACCATATTTCTTTTTCTCACCCTCACAATACTAATCTCTACACTCCTAACAGCTATCCCCATCTTAGCCAAACAAAACAAAAACAACAAAGAAAAGCTATCTCCATACGAGTGTGGCTTTGACCCACTTTGCCATCCACGAATTCCCCTATCTCTACGATTTTTTCTTATTGCCATCCTTTTCTTAATTTTTGACGTAGAAATTTCACTAATCCTACCAATTCCCTTTAGTCTTCTAAAGACTGCCCTCTCATGGGCCCCCCTCTCTCTCTTTCTAGTCCTCCTATCAATAGGCCTTCTTTACGAATGAAAAATAGGATCACTAGAATGAGCAAAATGGAAAGATAGTTAATCATCATAACAATTAACTTGCAATTAATAGTAGTTGCTCAATCCCAACCCTTTCCAAAATAGAAAGCGATACATCTTGCCTTCAGTTTCGACCTGAACTTTGATTCTAAATCTCTATTTTTAATAAAAGCCAAAATCCTGCGGCCTTTCATTGTTAATGAAACCACTGAGTTCTCTCTTATTAATGAAAACTCTATTAAAAAGCCGCTAACTTTTTAAAAACATTCACAGTTAGTTTTCTCGCTTCTATAGTGAAGCCATTTCACCTAGCCTTTTCAAAGCTAAAACGTATTTCTACTAGAAGCTTAAAGGCAAAATCTCAACCTCCAAGGTTTCTTCAAAACCCAACTCTACATAAGCTACATAAGCACCATAATAACACTATTACAAAAACCCCCAACAATCTTAACATCAAAACACTCCTTAAATCTACCTCCTGAATCATCATAACCACACTACTCCCCCAATAAACCAATAATCCTCTTCCCCTTCCTCCAACTACTTCCCCCCACAAATCATCCCCCTCCCTCATCAAAACACAAATATACATCAACCTCACCAAAGGATTCATTGAAAGATACCAAATAAACCATATCCCACCAAAAAAATTTTCCAGCAACATTACAAAGCCCCCCCACCCTCCAACAACACATCAAAATAAAAATCCCAAAATCACAATCATTACCCCAACTCACCTCTCAAGCCCCAACACTAATAAATCTTCAATTGGAAGTAAAACCCAACCAACAACACATCCACCAAAAATTGATATAAAAACTAAACCCAAAACAGACCCCACTATACAATTAGTCTCCCCCCAACAAAAATAAACAACCCCAACCCCCCCCAGCCCTCACAAAGAAATCATAAAAACCCTCAATGAATACCCCACCGTCATCAAAAATGATAAAACAATTACAACTAAAATTACCCACCCCCATCTTCTCATTATTACCCTTTCCAAAATCAAATCCTTAGAATAAAACCCGGCCATAAAAGGAAATCCTATCAAAGCTATCCCAGACACTATCATCCCTATACCCACAAAAGGAAAATATCCCCCAAGACCACCCATCACCCGAACATCCTGCCAACCACCAAGCCCATGAATGACAAAACCAACTCTTATAAACATCATAGCCCTAAACAATGCATGAACAACCATATGAAAATACGCCAATTGCCATTCCCCAAAAGAAACAATCATTATTATGACCCCCAACTGTCTCAACGTTGAAAGAGCCACCACCCTCTTCAAATCTATTTCATAATTAGCCCCCACACCAGCTATAAATATAGTCACCAAACCCAACACAAATAATAATTCTGAAACCCAACCCATCAAGCCCTCCAACCGTACTATCAAAAACACCCCAGCAGCAACCAAAGTAGAAGAATGAACCAAAGAAGAGACAGGCGTAGGTGCAGCTATTGCCGCAGGCAACCACGCTGAAAAAGGAACCTGAGCTCTCCTAGTCACCCCAGCCAACAAAAACAAAAACCCAAGCACAACAATCCCTCCCCCTCATTTACTTAACTCCAAATAATTCAATCTCCCCAATCTAAACATCAAGGCCAAACCCCCTAACAAACCAACATCCCCAATTCGATTACTCAAAATAGTAATTATCCCAGCATTAAGAGACCGATTATTTTGATAATAAATTACCAAACAATAAGAAATCAAACCCAACCCATCCCACCCAAACAATAATAAAACTAAATTAGAGCTAAAAACAACCAACCCCATTGATAATACAAACCCCACTATCAAAAACACAAAACGATCAATATTCACATCCCCCCTTATATAATCCACTCTATACACTATAACTAATCCTCTAATGAATAAAACCACAAAATAAAAAAACACCGACACCCAATCAAAAATCCAAACAAAAGAAACCCCGCTCAAAGCCCATCCAAAAGCATACTCAACAAAAAACACCCCCCCACCAATCAACAACCACCCCCCAAAACCCAACATTAAAAATCCCACTCCCATAAAACATATACCAACCCTTCAAATCATTCACTCACAGCACCCCTTTTTTAGTGCACCTCTTACATCACAAGCAAACATTCTTTTCAAACTCCATAAGCTAACTTTTTCCAGATCTCTATTCTAATTAAACTCACATACTTAACACATCCAATCTAAAGACAAACACATTCAAAGGAAATCAATGTCCAAACACCACTAAGTACTCCCGCACACCAACCCCACTCTCTCCAACAACCAACCAACCAACACCATGACTAACATACGTATATATCCACAAAGAATAAGCCCCAGCAACAAATATTATAACCATCATCACAACCATACAACCGACCCAAACTTTTCTCAAACTTCCCAAAAGATAAATTTCCCCAATCATATTAACCGATGGAGGCGCCCCCATATTACACACTCTCATCAAAAAAAACCATAAAGTAAACCCTGGAAACAAAACTAACACCCCCTTAACAATCAACATTCTCCGTCTCCTAAAACGCTCATAAAAAACATTAGCCATACAAAACAAACCAGAAGAACACAATCCATGTCCAACCATAAGTACTAACGCTCCCTCCCACCCCAAATATCTCATAGAAAAAATCCCACCAACAGCTATCCCTATGTGACCAACCGATGAATAAGCAATCAAACACTTCAGATCCACCTGACACAAACAAACCATTCTAGCAACCAACCCTCCAACCAAGCTAACACTAATCACATACCCCCCCCACCTATTAACCTCCTCCCTAACAAAAACTATCACTCGAAACAAGCCATATCCACCCAACTTTAATAAAACACCAGCTAAAATCATAGAACCAGCCACAGGGGCCTCCACATGAGCCCTAGGAAGTCACAAATGAACAAAAAACATTGGAGACTTAACAAAAAATGCAATCAACATAATAGCCCATCATAATCCTCCTATTTCCCAACCTATTAAACCAACATATTTATACACCAAACTCCCACTATCTCCATAAAGCCTCATTACCCCAATTAACAAAGGTAATGAGGCCAATAAAGTATAGAATATTATATACACCCCAGCTATCAGCCGTTCCGGCTGGTACCCTCACCCAACAATTATAATAAAAATAGGGACCAAAGCAGCCTCAAAAAATAAATAAAACCCAAAAAAATCCATGAAACCAAAACTCAAAACCAAACAAACACACAAAATTAACATCATTCTTATATATCTCCCCTTTCCTCCTCTCCTTAACCCACCTGATACTCTAGCCACAACTATCAAAACACTTAACCATAAACTCAATATAACCAAAACCCCACTTATTAAATCCCCCCCTAAACCCCCTCTAATCTCCCCACCACAATCTCTATTAATAATAAGCCCAATCCCCATAACAACAATTAATCCTAATCCTACAACAACTGCTCTCACCTCATACACACACGCCAACAACCCAATCAATCTAAAAACTACCCCCAACATCCCCAATAAAACTCATTAAACAATCCCCACCATGACACCGAACAAGAGAAACAATTAATCCTAACCCCAAACCCCCCTCACAAACAACAAAAGCCAAATAAACCAACCCTACTCATCCGCCCCCCCCATTATACCCAACCAAACCAAACAAAACAATAAAAATTCCAACAGCCATTAACTCCAAACTCAATAACACAGATAAAAGATGCCTCCACCGAGAAACAAAACTTAAAAACCCAAACATAAAAACCACAACCCCAATTTTTCATCACTCCAACAAAATAAGTTTTAATAGTTTAAACAAAATTCTGATCTTGTAAATCAGAGATGACCTCTCTTAAAACTTCAGAAAAGATAAACCTTCATCCCTGATCTCCAAAATCAACATTTTACTTAAACTATTTTCTGAGATTATAACCATTATTATCTTAATCTCATCTCTATTTCTCTCTTCCAACCACCCCTTAATAATAATCCTATGCCTAGTCACAATCACATTATTTATATCCCTTTCCATATTAACATCTCTTTCAACTCCCTGATATACCCTAATTTTAATCCTTATCCTCCTGGGTGCCATGTTAATTATCTTTCTATACATAGCCAGCCTTGCTCCAAATGAAATTATACACTTAAACATAAGAAAGCCCCTCATTACTCTAATCATTTTCATTCCAATTATCTTAATAACCACAAAAAATAAAATTACCCCATCCTTTTCAGGTCTACTATACTCTTCCCTGCCCTCCCCAATTACTATCATAGCAGCTTCATATCTCCTAATTACAATAATTGCTATTGTAAAAATCACCACCCTTCATCAAGGCCCAATAAAAAGAGACTAATGCTAAAACCCCTACGAAAATCACACCCCACTATTAAAATAATTAACTCCCTTCTCATTGACCTCCCCTCCCCAAGAAATATCTCCTACTGATGAAACTTTGGCTCTCTTTTAGGCCTTTGCCTAATCATTCAAATCCTATCCGGAATTTTCCTAGCAATACACTACTGCCCAGACACATCAATAGCTTTTTTAAGCCTGTCACACATCTGTCGAGATGTAAATGAAGGCTGATTACTTCGAACAATCCATATAAATGGAGCAAGCCTCTTTTTCATTTTTCTATACCTTCACATTGGTCGAGGCATCTACTACAGCTCTTTCCACCTACATATAGTATGAAACATTGGAGTCCTCCTTCTTCTTCTTACAATAGCTACAGCTTTTCTCGGATATGTTTTACCATGAGGACAAATATCATTCTGAGGAGCCACAGTAATCACAAACCTCCTATCCGCAATCCCATATATTGGATCCATAGTTGTAGAGTGGCTTTGAGGGGGTTTCTCTGTAAACAACGCAACCCTTACTCGATTCTTCACCCTCCACTTCCTACTCCCATTTATTATCATAGCTATAATTATCTTACACCTTATATTCCTACACTTAACAGGCTCACAAAATCCCATTGGAACCTCTTCCAACTCTGATAAAATCCCATTCCATCCCTACTATACATACAAAGACATATTAGGAATTTCCCTAGCCCTTACCTTATTCTTCTCTTTTTCCCTTCTATTTCCTACCCTGTTTCTAGATCCAGAAAATTTTATCATAGCAAACCCCATAGTCACCCCTCTACATATTCAACCAGAATGATACTTCTTATTCGCCTATGCCATCCTACGCTCAATTCCTAACAAAATAGGTGGAGTTATGGCTCTCCTCTTATCATGCCTCATCCTCACAACCCTCCCACTTATAAGCTCAGCCACCACTTTTTTTAAACCCCAAAATAAATTCCTATTCTGAACCCTCACCAGCTCTTTCTTCTTACTAACCTGAATAGGTGCTAAACCAGTAGAGCCTCCTTTCATCATCCTAAGACAAATCACAACAGCACTCTACTTCTCTTTTTTCATTACAGCTCCAGCCCTAAATTCTCTCTGAGACAAACTTCACACAATTTAACCACTTAGCTTATTTTCACTTAAAGCTGTTATTTTGAAAATATCCTAAAGATTAGACTCTAGTGGTTTTTCTAATATCTATACACTTAATTACAAACACCACCACATTCTTAATAACCCTAAAATTACAACAATCATTATAAGAACCGAATACAAAATTCTCCTCCAAACCAATATCATTAACCTATCATAACGATACCGAACAACAGTTCCACGCATCACTAAAAAGCATAAAACCACAAATATTATCCTCACAACAAATCCAGCCCCCCCCATAAAAGCCAACACAGTTACCGTTCCTAACAAAAAGATATTAGCATATTCAGAAATAAAAATTAAAGCAAACAAACCCCCAGCATACTCCACATTAAAACCAGATACAAGCTCCGACTCTCCCTCAGCAAAATCAAACGGAGTCCGATTCAGCTCCGCTAAACACGTAACCACCCATACAACAAAAACTAAGGACCAACCAACCAAAAACCACAACATAAATTCATAATCTCTAAAATCATATCTCAACCCAAACAAAACCACTATTAACAAAATCAACGCCATTCTGACCTCATAAGAAATAGTCTGAGCAATTGCCCGATAAGCCCCCAACAAACCATACTTAGAATTAGAACTCCACCCTCCCATTATAATAAAATACACTCCTAAACTAGAACAACACAAAAAAAATAACAGACCAAACTTCAGATCCAAATACCCCTCCAACAACGGAAACAAAAACCACAAAACCAAAGACAAAATTAAACCCCCACCAGGAACAACAAAATACAAAAAGTAATTTCTCCCAACCATTCTAATACGTTCTTTTCTAAAAAGCCTTAAAGCATCAGAAAAAGGTTGAAACAAACCACAAACACCCACTTTGTTGGGACCCCTACGACACTGAACATACCCTAAAACCTTACGCTCAAACAAAGTCAAAAAAGCCACCCCAACCAAAACTCCAACTACTACAACAACTAATAACAATAAATCACACATTAACCTCATTCCAAACCAAAGGAACTTATCATCTTCGGAGCTTAAATCCAACGCATTAAAACATCTTTCTGCCACTTCAGCTAAATTAACTGATTCCTCACCACATTTTGATTCTAAATCAAATACATTTATATTTCTGCCAAGCTAATTACCAACTTAATAAACCTACATCCGGTCCTTTCGTACTAAAATGTAAAACCCCAAACTAAAGATAGAAACCGACCTGGCTCACACCGATCTGAACTCAAATCATGTAAGAATTCAAGAGTCGAACAGACTCTCTCCCCTAGCTTCTACTCCAAGAAGACTTCTTAATTCAACATCGAGGTCGCAAAACTTCTTATCAATTTGACCTTTCCAAAAATTTTACGCTGTTATCCCTATAGTAATTTAATCCCCTTTTCACTATCCCCATAATGGATCTCTCAGAAGTCCCTACACTCATCTCACATCCAAAAGATACTCTTCTCTTGTTACCGCCCCAGTAAAATGCATCCATCAAACTTTAATCTCCACAATTATAAACCCAACATAAACATCAAACTTAATAGGGTCTTCTCGTCCCTCAGCTCAATTTGTGTTTCCTCACACAAACACAAAATTCAATCCCCCAAAAAAAGACAGCTAAACCTTCGTCCAATCCTTCATTCCAGTCTTCAATAAAAAAACTAATTATTATGCTACCTTAGCACAGTCAAAATACTGCGGCCATTTATACTCAACAGTGGGCAGAATCAGATTTTTTATCACACCAAAAAACCATGTTTTTGCTAAACAGGCGAGATCCATATTTTTGCCTAATTCCTCTTTCAAGCCTACACAAATCATACACACATTATACCCATTATTCACAAATCACTAAATCTCTAACACTTTACTCATCCTATCATTATACTAAAATCTTCTTAATAAAAAGCCTATCCAATAGATAAATCAATACAAAACTCATCCTCTCAATCAATACTTAGTTATTACACTTCAGCCACTCTTAAGCCTCTTTATATACACACATTAAATTAATCTATATCCCCCTATGAGCTAATCCCCAATAGATTTTAAAAATCATCTACAAACCCTACAAATCACTCCCCGATCTCAAACCTTAACCACCAGAACCAGATATCCTCCATTCCGTAATAACATCTCATTCCCATCTAAGCATCCCAGATCTTCTTACAACAAAAACCTGCCTATACCTAAATAAATCAAATAACCCTCGGGACTACAATACTCAATCCTCACAATTAATAGACCCTAATACAAAAGGTACCCCAATAAACAAACCTTCCCAAATTTTTACTACTCTTCCTCCTCAGTACTATCATCTCCCTTTAACTTTTGCTTAACACTACTAATCAACTAACCTCTTTCCTTTACTCTTCATCTCCTCTAACCAACTCTATTCAACTTCAACACCTTCAAAATCAAAACAATCACCATTCTCGTGATATCCATTTCAGTGTAAATGAAATGCTCTAAATAAGCTATATTCTGAACCAATACCAGATACATTTTCCAATACACCTACTTTGTTACGACTTATCTTGATTCACCAACAAGAGTGACGGGCGATATGTACATTTGTCAGAGCCACAATCAACACCCCACTATCCTAAACTATTTACTTTTAAATCCACTTTCAAAAAACACTTTCACATTTAAATCCATCTAACAAAACTCAATGTAACCCACCACACCACCTTTTCCATAAACTAAACCTTGACCTGTTATCTCAACAATAAAACTATTGCAACAAACCCTTACAAAGTCCATTTTCCAACGGCGGTATTTAAACTTCAACAGAAAAAGTAAAACCTAAGGAGGACCATCCATAAAGGGGCAGATTCCTCTAACTAGCCTAACAAACCGCCAAAAATTTTAGGTTTTTAGCTTATCTTATACTACCTAAACATACATTTTCAATAATAGGGTATCTAATCCTAGTCTCTACCAAAAATTTTCCTCACATTATCTTAAAATAAGACTCCACCACAAAGCTAATTTCACCTAACCTCCAATAATTCCGTCATTACCAACTCAAAACCTCCCCACGCAAACTCTCAAACACTTCACTCCAGGAAAAATGTATAACCGCGGTAGCTGGCACACCTTTTACCCCCTGTCTTAACCACACTTCACATATTCTCAACAAATCAAACTATCAACTTTCACACATTGCCTAAAGCCTTTTTAAACCAAACCGCATACACACAAAGCCCTTAGCAAAATAACAGGCCAAAATTAAACCTTCCATTTCCATCCTATTAAAAAGAGTCCCAAAGTCTAATTTCTTTTAATATTAATTAGACTTTGGGACCTTTTGACTTAAATATTTATTAACTTGCATATTCAAGCTTAGTATTTGATAAAGTATAAGTGATCTCTTTGAACAGTGAGGTCGACCAGGGTTAGACTGGTCGACTCATACGTTCAACGCTCTTCCTAATAGTTAGGGCTTGTTTGTAAAAGGCTCTCAAAGAAAAAATCTTACAAACTCAATTGTCAATCTTGCCTTATATTTCTTTTAAACACCTTACTACACTGAAATAACTTTTTATCAAGTAACTATACATCTTAAGAAAGAGCTTACAATATACTTCTCTGAAAAATTACACCAAAAATTTTCAGACCACCTTATCCA